TTCAACAGAAATGACTATATATTATTAAAAATAACTATTATGTCACATATAGAATTAATTATTAATTATATAAATTATTTATTGATTATTAAATGAATATATATATATACATAAATTTATATATATATAAATTATGTATATATATATATAGATTTATCTATATATATATATGTACCTATAATAATTATTATAATTAAATATAATTTAATTATTTTTAAAAAATTATTATTTATAATATCAGTATATTTTTTTAAAAAATTATCAAATTTTATAAAAATTATGTAAATTATACTAAATGTAATTATTAAAAATAAAATAATAAAAAAAATTTTTTTCATAAAAATTTTTTAAAAGTATGTATAAACAAAAAAAAAAAAAAAAAATGCAAAAAAAAACATGAAAACTCTATTATTACGAAATTATGAAATTATGAAATGAATTGCCTGACAAAAGGATTACCTTGATAGGGTAAATCATGTAATTAATATTACATTCATTATATTTAATAGAATTAAACTATTTCTAAAAGTATCAAAAACTTTTGTGCATCATACACCAAAATATAAAAAGATAAGCTAATTAAGCTACTGGGCTCATACCCCATTTATAAAGGTTCTAATCCTTTTCTTTTTAATTTTTAATAATTCATCAAAAATTGTATTTTTAGTAATTTTAACAATAGGAACACTAATTTCTATTTCAGCTAATTCTTGACTAGGAGCTTGAATAGGTTTAGAAATTAATTTATTATCTTTTATTCCCCTAATAAGAGATAATAAATTAATATCAACAGAAGCCTCATTAAAGTACTTCCTGACACAAGCATTAGCTTCTTCAGTGTTCTTATTTGCTACAATTTTATTTTTACTAAACTCAAATAAAATTAATTCTAATTTTATAATAGAAATAATAATTTTTTCCTCTCTTTTATTAAAAAGTGGTTCTGCCCCATTCCATTTTTGATTCCCCAATGTAATAGAAGGTCTTTCTTGATTAAATGCATTAATTTTAATAACATGACAAAAAATTGCCCCTTTAATATTAATCTCATACATCATTTTCAAACCTTTAATCATCATTAGAATTATTTTATCAAGATTAATTGGTGCATTAGGAGGATTAAATCAAACTTCACTACGAAAATTAATAGCTTATTCTTCTATTAATCATTTAGGTTGAATATTAGCTGCAATATATGATAGAAATTTAATATGAATAACTTATTTTATATTTTATACATTTTTAACTTTTACAATAGTTTTTATATTTAATATATTCAAAACATCTCATATAAATCAATTATTTACATTATCTTTTCATTCAAAAACAATAAAATTTTTCCTATTCTTTAATTTACTATCACTAGGAGGTCTTCCTCCATTTTTAGGATTTTTACCAAAATGGCTAGTAATTCAATCATTAACAATAAATAATCAATTATTTTTATTAACCTTTATAGTTTTAATAACTTTAATTACTTTATATTTTTATTTGCGTCTATCTTATAGAGCATTCATACTTAATTACTATGAAAATAATTGAATAATTAATTCATTATACAATTCAATTTATCTAATAACTTTAATTACATATTCATTCTTTTCCTCTATAGGATTATTTTTTCTATTTTCTTTATATTTTATACTTTAATATACTTAATTATCATGAAAATAATTGAATAATTAATTCATTATATAATTCAACTTATTTAAGAACTTTTATAATGTATTCTTTTTTATCCTCTATAGGATTATTTTTAATATTTTCTTTATATTTTATGCTTTAAGGCTTTAAGTTAAATAAACTAATAGCCTTCAAAGCTATAAATATAAGAATAATCTTTTAAGCCTTAGTAAATTATTACTCCTTTAGAATTGCAGTCTAATGTCATTATTGACTATAAAGCCAATATCTTTATGATTAAAGAGAATAACTCCCATAAATAGATTTACAGTCTATTGCCTAAATTTCAGCCATTTAATCGCAACAATGGTTATTCTCTACTAATCATAAAGATATTGGAACTTTATACTTTATTTTCGGAGCTTGAGCCGGTATAGTAGGAACTTCTTTAAGAATTCTTATTCGAGCAGAATTAGGTCACCCCGGTGCATTAATTGGAGATGATCAAATTTATAATGTAATTGTTACAGCTCATGCCTTTATCGCAACAATGGTTATTCTCTACTAATCATAAAGATATTGGAACTTTATATTTTATTTTTGGAGCTTGAGCTGGTATAGTAGGAACCTCTTTAAGAATCCTTATTCGAGCAGAATTAGGTCATCCAGGTGCATTAATTGGAGATGACCAAATTTATAATGTAATTGTTACAGCCCACGCTTTTATTATAATTTTTTTTATAGTAATACCAATTATAATTGGAGGATTTGGAAACTGATTAGTACCAATTATACTAGGAGCTCCAGATATAGCTTTCCCTCGAATAAATAATATAAGTTTTTGACTTTTACCTCCAGCATTAACATTACTTCTAGTAAGCAGTATAGTAGAAAATGGGGCTGGAACAGGATGAACTGTTTACCCTCCATTATCTTCTAATATTGCTCATGGAGGAGCTTCTGTAGATTTAGCTATTTTTTCTCTTCATTTAGCAGGAATTTCCTCAATTTTAGGGGCAGTAAATTTTATTACCACAGTTATTAATATACGATCAACAGGTATTACATTTGATCGAATACCTTTATTTGTATGATCAGTAGTAATTACAGCTTTACTTTTATTACTTTCTTTACCTGTACTTGCTGGAGCAATTACTATATTATTAACTGATCGAAATATTAACACTTCATTCTTTGATCCTGCTGGAGGAGGAGATCCTATTTTATACCAACATTTATTTTGATTCTTTGGACATCCTGAAGTTTATATTTTAATTTTACCTGGATTTGGAATAATTTCTCATATTATTAGTCAAGAATCAGGTAAAAAGGAAACATTTGGATCCTTAGGAATAATTTATGCAATACTAGCAATTGGACTTTTAGGATTTATTGTATGAGCTCACCATATATTTACAGTAGGAATAGATGTAGATACACGAGCTTATTTTACATCAGCAACAATAATTATTGCTGTTCCAACAGGAATTAAAATTTTTAGTTGACTTGCTACTCTATATGGAACTCAATTAAATTATTCTCCAGCCACCCTATGAGCTTTAGGATTTGTATTCTTATTCACAGTAGGAGGATTGACTGGAGTTGTTTTAGCTAATTCATCAATTGATATTATTTTACATGATACATATTATGTAGTAGCTCATTTCCACTATGTTCTTTCTATAGGAGCTGTATTTGCTATTATAGCTGGATTCGTTCACTGATACCCACTATTTACTGGATTAACACTAAACACAAAAATATTAAAAAGTCAATTTACTATTATATTTATAGGAGTAAATTTAACTTTCTTCCCACAACATTTTTTAGGACTTGCAGGAATACCTCGACGATATTCTGATTATCCAGATGCTTACACAGCTTGAAATGTAATTTCAACTATCGGATCAACAATTTCTCTTTTAGGAATTTTATTTTTTTTCTTTATTATCTGAGAAAGTTTAGCATCACAACGACAAGTTATATTCCCAATTCAACTAAATTCATCTATTGAATGACTTCAAAATACTCCACCAGCTGAACATAGTTATTCTGAATTGCCATTATTAACTAATTTCTAATATGGCAGATTAGTGCAATGGATTTAAGCTCCATATATAAAGTATTTTACTTTTATTAGAATCACTAATGTCAACATGAGCAAATTTAGGTTTACAAGATAGTTCTTCTCCATTAATAGAACAATTAACTTTTTTTCATGATCATACTTTATTAATTCTAGTAATAATTACTGTTCTAGTAGGTTATTTAATAATTATATTATTATTTAACAAATATGTAAATCGATATCTTTTACATGGACAAACTATTGAAATTATTTGAACTATTTTACCAGCAATTATTTTATTATTTATTGCTTTACCTTCACTTCGTCTTTTATATTTATTAGACGAAATTAATGAACCTTCTATTACATTAAAAACTATTGGTCATCAATGATACTGAAGTTATGAATATTCAGATTTTACTAATATTGAATTTGACTCTTACATAATTCCCACTAATGAATTATCTTTTGATAGATTCCGATTACTAGACGTAGATAATCGAGTAATTATTCCAATAAATTCACAAATTCGAGTCCTAGTTACAGCTGCGGACGTTATTCACTCATGAACGATTCCTGCCCTAGGGGTAAAAGTTGATGGAACACCTGGACGACTAAATCAAACTAATTTCCTAATTAATCGACCAGGACTATTTTATGGTCAATGTTCAGAAATTTGCGGGGCCAATCATAGTTTTATACCTATTGTAATTGAAAGTATTCCTGTAAATTATTTTATTAAATGAATTTCTAATACTATAAATTCTTTAGATAGATTTCGACTATTAGATGTAGATAATCGAGTAGTATTACCAATAAATTCCCAAATTCGAATTCTAGTGACAGCTGCAGACGTAATTCATTCATGAACAGTACCTGCTTTAGGAGTAAAGGTTGATGGAACACCTGGACGATTAAATCAAACTAATTTCCTAATTAATCGGCCAGGTTTATTTTATGGTCAATGTTCAGAAATTTGTGGAGCTAACCATAGTTTTATACCAATTGTAATTGAAAGAATTCCTGTAAATTATTTTATCAAATGAATTTCTAATAATATAAATTCTTCATTAGATGACTGAAAGCAAGTACTGGTCTCTTAAACCATTTTATAGTAAATTAGCACTTACTTCTAATGAAAAAATTAGTTAAATAAATAACATTAGTTTGTCAAACTAAAATTATCAATTTATTGATATTTTTTAATTCCTCAAATAGCACCAATTGGTTGATTAAGTTTATTTATTATTTTTTCTATTGCATTTGTAATTTTTAATATAATAAATTATTATTCATTTATTCCTTCTATACCTAAATCAAGTATTTCAATTAAAACACAATCTATTAATTCATTAAATTGAAAATGATAACAAATTTATTTTCAGTATTTGACCCTTCTTCTAGTATTTTCAATTTATCACTAAATTGATTAAGAATGATAACAAACTTATTTTCAGTGTTTGACCCTTCTTCTAATGTATTCAATTTGTCATTAAATTGATTAAGCACTTTTTTAGGAATTTTAATAATTCCATCTGCATATTGATTAATACCTTCACGATATCATATTTTTTGAAATAATATCCTATTAACACTTCATAAAGAATTTAAAACTCTATTAAGACCAACAGGAGCAAATGGTTCAACCTTCTTATTTGTCTCATTATTTTCAATAATTTTATTTAATAATTTTATAGGACTATTTCCATACATTTTTACAAGAACAAGTCATTTAACTTTAACATTAACATTAGCCTTACCATTATGATTAAGTTTTATATTATTTGGTTGAATTAATAATACTCAACATATATTTGCACATTTAGTTCCTCAAGGAACACCTGCTATTTTAATACCATTTATAGTATGTATTGAAACAATCAGAAATATTATTCGACCTGGAACTCTGGCAGTACGATTAACTGCTAATATAATTGCAGGACACCTATTACTTACTCTTTTAGGAAATACTGGTCCTTCAATATCTTCTATTCTTCTAAGAGTATTAATTATTACTCAAATCGCTTTATTAGTTTTAGAATCAGCAGTTGCTATAATTCAATCATATGTATTTGCTGTTCTTTCTACTCTTTATTCTAGAGAAGTAAATTAATGTCAACTCACTCAAACCACCCATTTCATTTAGTAGATTATAGACCATGACCTTTAACTGCTTCAATTGGAGCAATAACAACTGTCGCTGGAATAGTAAAATGATTCCACCAATATAATATATCTTTATTCCTTTTAGGAAATATTATTACTATTTTAACTGTTTATCAATGATGACGAGATGTTTCTCGTGAAGGAACTTTTCAAGGTCTTCACACTGAAGCTGTTACAACAGGTTTACGATGAGGAATAATCTTATTTATTTTATCAGAAATTTTATTCTTTGTTTCCTTTTTTTGAGCTTTTTTTCATAGTAGTCTTTCTCCCTCTATTGAATTAGGAGCTATTTGACCACCAATAGGAATTTTACCATTTAATCCATTTCAAATTCCATTACTAAATACTGTAATTTTATTAACTTCAGGAATTACAGTAACTTGAGCTCATCATAGATTAATAGAAGGTAATCATTCTCAAGCAACACAAAGTTTATTCTTTACAGTAACCTTAGGAATTTATTTTACAATTCTTCAAGCATATGAATATATTGAAGCACCTTTTACTATTGCTGATTCTGTCTATGGATCAACATTTTTTATAGCAACAGGATTCCATGGAATTCATGTATTAATCGGAACTACATTTTTATTAATTTGCTTAATTCGACACTTAAATAACCATTTCTCAAAAAATCATCACTTTGGATTTGAAGCTGCCGCCTGATACTGACACTTTGTTGATATTGTATGACTATTCCTTTATGTATCAATTTATTGATGAGGAGGTTAATTAATTATCTATATAGTATAAAAAGTATATTTGACTTCCAATCATATGGTCTATTATTAATAGTATAGATAATTTTATCAATTTTAACAATAAGTTTAATTATTTTAACAATCTCTATAGTAGTAATATTATTAGCATCTATTTTATCAAAAAAAACATTAGTTGATCGAGAAAAATCTTCTCCATTTGAATGTGGATTTGATCCAAAATCCTCTTCTCGATTACCTTTTTCTCTACGATTCTTTTTAATTACAATTATTTTTCTTATTTTTGATGTAGAAATTGCATTAATTTTACCAATTATTTGCATTATCAAATTTTCAAACCTTTTTATATGAACAACTACATCAATTATTTTTATTTTAATTTTACTTATTGGTCTTTACCATGAATGAAATCAAGGAATATTAAACTGATCTAATTAATAGGGTTGTAGTTAACTATAACATTTGATTTGCATTCAAAAAGTATTGATCATTCAATCTACCTTGAATATGAAGCGATAGATTGCAATTAGTTTCGACCTAATCTTAGGTATAATTTACCCTTATTCTTTAATTGAAGCCAAAAAGAGGCTTATCACTGTTAATGATAGAACTGAGATTCATGCTCCAATTAAAGAAGTATGATGTTCAAGAAAAAGCTGCTAACTTTTATCTTTTAATGGTTAAATTCCATTTATACTTCTAATTTATATAGTTTAAGTAAAACATTACATTTTCATTGTAAAATTAAAAATTATTTTTTTATAAATTACTAAAAAAAATTCACTATATACTCAAAGATAAATTTATCTCCCTAACATCTTCAGTGTTATACTCTAATTATAAGCTATTTGAATAAAAACAAATTATATATATATATATAACTACAACAAAAACAAATTATAAAAATATACAAAACTACAATTCAAAGAATAAAACTTAATAAATAAATTTTCAAATTATTATTTTGTAATACCTGATTTAACTGAGAATATTTAACTAAATTATAATATAATTGTTGTCCTCCAAAATATTCAGATCAACCTTGATCAAAAGACTTAACAACTAATTTACCAACAATTAAAGAATAATTTATAATTCCGTAAGTAGAAATATAAGGTATAAATCATATTGATCCTAAAAAATAAGATAAATTATAATTATTTAAAGCCTTATTAAAAAAAAATAAAGAAATATTAGAAATTAAATAACCTATTAATCCTCCTACAATACATACAAATAAAGTTAATAACTTTAAATAAAAAGGTAAAACAATTACTATAGGACTAGGAAAAATTAATCATCTTAATATTCTACCTCCAAAAATTCTTAAAATTAAAAGACCTATTATACTCTTTAATATAACTCAACCCTCATCATTTAACATATTTAAAGAAGAAAAATTTGAATCTCCTGTTATAGTATAATAAACCAATCGAAATGAATAACAAACTGTTAAACCTGTTGAAAAAAAATATAAAAAAAAAGAAAATATATTAATATAAGATAAAGAAACTATTTCTAAAATTAAATCCTTTGAATAAAATCCTGCTAAAAAAGGTATTCCACATAAAGCTAAATTAGCTACATTAAAACAAGAAGAAGTCAATGGTATTATTAATCTTAAACTACCCATCAAACGAATATCTTGACAATTATTTATATTATGAATAATAGCTCCCGCACATATAAATAATAAAGCTTTAAATAAAGCATGTGTTAATAAATGAAAAAATGCTAATTTATAATAACCTATTGATAAAATACTTATTATTAATCCTAATTGACTTAACGTAGATAAAGCAATAATTTTTTTTAGATCAAATTCAAAATTAGCACCTAATCCTGCTATAAATATAGTTAATCCAGAAATTAATAATAATAAATTTCCTATTCAAGATCTTCTTAAAACAACATTAAACCGAATTAATAAATAAACCCCCGCTGTTACTAAAGTTGAAGAATGAACTAAAGCAGAAACAGGAGTAGGAGCAGCTATTGCAGCTGGTAATCAAGAAGAAAAAGGAATTTGAGCACTTTTAGTTATTGCTGCTAACATAACTAATCTACCAATAATTAATATTTCTAAATCACTTTTCATCACTTCTAAATAAAATACATAATTTCATCTACCATAATTTAATATTCAAGCAATTGCTAATAATAAAGCTACATCACCAATTCGATTAGATAACGCTGTTAACATACCAGCATTATAAGACTTCACATTTTGAAAATAAATTACTAAACAATAAGAAACAAGACCTAATCCATCCCACCCCAATAAAATTCTAATTAAATTTGGACTAATAATTAATAACATTATTGAACTAACAAATATTAATACTAATATAATAAAACGATTAATTTTATAATCACTACTCATATACTCCTTTCTATAAAAAATTACTAAAGAAGAAATTATTAATACAAAAGCTATAAAAATTAAACTCATTCAATCAAATAATAAAGTTATTACAATACTTATTGAATTTAAAGAAACTACTTCCCATTCAATAAAAATACTGTAATCATTTATAATAAAAATAATACCAGATAAAAAACTAAATAAACTAAAAAAAAATAATCTAATAGATCTAATTATACAAATTCTATAATCATTTATAATAAAAATAATACCTAATAAAAAACTAGATAATCTAAAAAAAAATAATCTAATAAATCTAATTATACAAATTGATAAATATTTCATGGTTTAAAGAGAATAATTCCCATCAATGACACCACAAATCAATATTTTATTTAAACTATTTAAACATAATCATAATATACATATATCTATAATCACAACATACATATATCCCCCCTCAAAATTAACAAATTTAAAGGAACTCAATGTAAAAATAAAAGCAAAAATTCTCGAATAGAACCCCCACTAAATGAATATGCCCCAGAAAAAATTTTTCCATGTTGTCTATAAGCATATAAATATAAAGTATAAGCAGCTCTAAAAAATGACAATAATGATAATATTAATATAGAAATTCAAGACCAACTAACAATTCTATTAATTAAAGAAATTTCACCTAATAAATTTAATGTAGGAGGAGCTGCTATATTAGCAGAACTTAATAAAAATCATCATAAAGCTATAGAAGGTATAAAATTTAATAAACCCTTATTAATTAATAATCTACGACTACCTAATCGTTCATAAGAAATATTAGCCAAACAAAATAATCCAGAAGAACATAATCCATGAGCAATTATTAAAGTGTAAGAACCACAAATTCCAGAATAAGTTATTGTTATTAAACCCGCCAAAACAATTCCTATATGAGCAACTGAAGAATAAGCAATTAAAGCCTTTAAATCTGTTTGACGTAAACAAATTAAACTAACTAATACACCTCCTACCAATCTAATTCTTACTCAAATATAATTAAATTTTAAACCTATTAATTGTATAAAAGATAAAACTCGTAATAAACCATATCCCCCTAATTTTAACATAATTCCAGCTAAAATTATAGACCCAGAAACAGGAGCTTCTACATGAGCCTTAGGAAGTCATAAATGAACTAAAAACATTGGTATTTTAACTAAAAAAGCCATTACTAATGAAAAATATAAAATTTCTATTTCAAATATATAATTATTTAATAAATAAAAATTTATAGTTCCTGTAACCTTATAAGTATAAAAAATACCCACTAATATAGGTAAAGAAACTAACAAAGTATAAAATAATAAATATACACCAGCCTGTAAACGTTCAGGTTGATACCCTCAACCTAAAATAAGGAATAAAGTAGGAATTAATCTTCTTTCAAAAAATAAATAAAACATAAATAATCTTATTCTTCTAAAAGTCAAAACTAATAAAACCAATAATAAAATAATATTTACTAAAAATAAATTTACATAATTATTATATTTATAAACAGATTCTCTAGCTATTAATATTAAAGAAACAATTCATAATCTTAACAAAATTAATCCATAAGAAATTATATCACAACCAAAAAAATAAGAAACAGATATAAAATAATTTCTATATATATTTATTAAAATAAAAATAAATCTTAATAAAAATAAAAAACTTTGAACCATTCAATAAGTATTATATATTAAACATAAAGGAAATAAAAATAAAATAAAAATAATAATTTTTAACATTGTAAAATATTAAATCTTTGAAAATAATCATTACCATGAGTACGAATTATTCTAACTAAAATAGAAAGACCTAATGCCCCTTCACAAACACTAAAAGTTAAAAATATTATTCTAAAAAAAAATTCAAAATTAAGTATATTTAAATAAATAAATAATAATAAAAATAATCTTAAAACAATATATTCTAATCTCAATAATATAGATAATAAATGTTTACGATTAGAAACAAAAGTAAACACTCCTATAATAAATAAAACACTCGATAAAACTCAATTTAAAGTTATTAACATAGATAAAATTCAATTTAAAATTGTTAACATTAGTTTTAATAGTTTAATAAAAACATTGGTCTTGTAAATCAAAAATAAGAAACATTCTTTTAAAACTTCAAGAGAAAAAAAATTTTTTTATCATTAATCCCCAAAATTAATATTTTAATTAAACTACCTCTTGATATTATACAATGAATTTATTGTACAATGAACTCTATTAACATTATTACTTATTTTTAATTTTATTTTTTTTAATATAAAACATCCATTAGCTATAGGATTAACTTTATTAATCCAAACAACATTAATTTGTCTTACATCAGGATTAATAACTAAAACATTCTGATTTTCTTATATTTTATTCCTAGTATTTTTAGGAGGAATATTAGTATTATTTATCTATGTTACATCTTTAGCTTCTAATGAAATATTTACATTTTCAATTAAATTAATAATAACAACAATTATTATATTTTTATTAAGAATTTCAATTTTAATTTTTATTGATAAAAATATTATTACACAATATTCAAATATAGAAATTAAATCAATTTTTGATATAAACTCATATATTATAGAAAATTCCATATCTCTAGTAAAATTATATAATTATCCAACTAATTTATTAACTATCATATTAATAAATTATTTATTAATTACTTTAATTGCTGTAGTTAAAATTACTAAATTATTTAAGGGACCTCTACGACCCATATTTAATTAACTAATGAACATGAATAAACCTTTACGAATTAAACACCCTATTTTAAAAATTGCAAACAGAGCTCTAGTTGATCTCCCAGCACCTATTAATATTTCCGCATGATGAAATTTTGGATCCCTTTTATTTTTATGCTTAATAATTCAAATTCTTACCGGACTATTTTTAGCTATACACTATACCGCAGACATTAATTTAGCTTTTAATAGAGTTAACCATATTTGCCGAGATGTAAATTATGGTTGATTATTACGAACTATACATGCTAATGGTGCATCATTCTTCTTTATTTGTATTTATTTACATGTAGGACGAGGAATTTATTATGGATCTTACTTATTTACCCCTACCTGATTAGTAGGAGTAATTATTTTATTCCTAGTAATAGGAACTGCTTTCATAGGATATGTATTACCATGAGGACAAATATCTTTTTGAGGAGCTACTGTAATTACTAATTTACTCTCAGCCATTCCTTATTTAGGAATTGATTTAGTTCAATGAGTATGAGGAGGATTTGCAGTTGATAATGCTACTCTTACACGATTTTTTACATTTCATTTTATTTTACCTTTTATTGTTCTTGCAATAACAATAATTCATATTTTATTTTTACATGAAACAGGTTCTAATAACCCTATAGGATTAAATTCAAATATTGATAAAATCCCATTCCATCCATATTTCACATTTAAAGATATTGTAGGGTTTATTGTAATAACAATAATTTTAATTTTATTAGTTTTAATCAATCCCTACCTATTAGGAGATCCAGATAATTTTATCCCAGCTAATCCACTAGTTACACCAGTACATATTCAACCTGAATGATATTTCTTATTTGCATATGCAATTTTACGTTCTATTCCTAATAAATTAGGAGGAGTAATTGCTCTTGTTTTATCTATTGCTATTTTAGCAATTCTTCCATTTTATCATTTAAGTAAATTTCGAGGTATTCAATTTTACCCAATTAACCAAATTTTATTTTGATTAATAACAGTTACTGTAATCCTATTAACATGAATTGGAGCCCGACCAGTAGAAGAACCTTATGTTTTAATTGGACAAATTTTAACAGTACTATATTTTTCTTATTTTATATTCAACCCATTAATTATTAAATGATGAGATAATTTATTAAACTAGTTAGTTAATGAGCTTGAAATAAGCATATGTTTTGAAAACATAAGATAGAAATTAAATTTTCTATTAACTTTACTAAAAAAAAATATCTTAAATTAAATAAATTAAAAAAACCTTAAATCCCACAAAAAATAATAAAAAATTTAACGAAAAAGGTAAAAATCTTTTTCAAGCCAAATATATTAATTTATCATACCGAAATCGAGGTAAAGTACCTCGAACTCAAATAAATATAAAAGAAATAAAACTTAATTTAATATAAAATAAGAAAGAAAATACATCTCTACCTAAAAATATAACACAAAATAATATTCTTATAAATAAAATTCTTGCATATTCAGCTAAAAAAATTAAAGCAAATCCTCCTCTTCTATATTCTACATTAAATCCAGAAACTAACTCAGATTCTCCTTCTGCAAAATCAAAAGGAGTACGATTAGTTTCAGCTAAAGAAATTCTAAATCAAACTAAAGCTATTGGAAATATAATAAACAAAAATCAAATAAATAATTGATATTTATAAAATATTAATATATTATAACCTCCAATTAAAAAAACAAAACTTAATAAAACTAAAGCTAATCTAACTTCATAAGAAATAGTTTGAGCCACTGCTCGCAATCCTCCTAATAAAGCATAATTAGAATTAGAAGATCAACCAGCAACTATAACAGTATACACCCCTAAACTCGTACAACATAAAAAAAATAGTAACCCTAAATTAAAAGAAAAAACCTTAACAAATAAAGGTATACATATTCAAACTAATAAAGAAAGAAATAAAGAAAAAATTGGAGAAAAATAATAAGAAATATAATTTGACAATAAAGGATAAGTTTGTTCCTTAGTAAATAATTTGATTGCATCACAAAAAGGCTGAGGAATACCTGCAATACCAACCTTATTAGGACCCTTACGAATTTGAATATATCCTAATACCTTACGCTCTAAAAGAGTTAAAAATGCAACTCTTACTAATACAAAAATAATTAATAATAATCTACCAATAATAAACAATAAATTTTCTATTAATAAATTTTCTATAAAAAACAAGTACTATTTGTGATAAAAATTCACATAAATAAATTCTAAATTTATTGCACTAATCTGCCAAAATAGTATAAATTATTTACATTCAATATAAAAATAACAATTTATTAAATATTAGGTCCTTTCGTACTGAAATATTTTAATTTTTTAAAGATAGAAACCAACCTGGCTCACGCCGGTTTGAACTCAGATCATGTAAGAATTTAAAAGTCGAACAGACTTAAAATTTAAGCGGCTACACCTAAAATTATATCTTAATCCAACATCGAGGTCGCAATCTTTTTTATCGATATGAACTCTCCAAAAAAATTACGCTGTTATCCCTAAAGTAACTTATTTTTATAATCGTTATTAACGGATCAATTATTCATAAATTAATGATTTTTAAAATTAAAAGTTTATTAAATTTTAATATCACCCCAATAAAATATAATTAATTATTATAACAAAAAAAATCTATAAAATTCTAATAATCCATATATATAAAGATTTATAGGGTCTTCTCGTCTTTTAATTTTATTTTAGCTTTTTGACTAAAAAATAAAATTCTATTATAAATTTTTATGAAACAGTTAATATCTCGTCCAACCATTCATACCAGCCTTCAATTAAAAGACTAATGATTATGCTACCTTTGCACAGTTAGTATACTGCGGCCATTTAAATTAATCAGTGGGCAGGCTAGACTTTAAAAAAAATTCAAAAAGACATGTTTTTGTTAAACAGGCGAACATTATTTTTGCCGAGTTCTTTATAAAAACTTATCAATTAATATTATTTATACAATATAATATACTAATTTTATCATTATTTTTTTATTTTTAAAATTAAAATAAATACTTTAATACATAATTAAAATTAAATAAATAATCAATATAATAAAATGAATTATAACAATTTCATTAATAATAACTATTTCTAAGCTTATATTTATTAAATTATTTAATAATTTTTAATAATTTATTTCATAGCTTATCCCATAAAATATTAAAATTAAATAATTATTTAATTAATATACTTAATTAAATAATATAAAATTCCTAAATTAAATTTATTTCTTAAAGAACTAGATACCTTTAAAAACGAATAACATTTCATTTCCAATATATTATATAAAATAATTTTGTCACATTAACTTCTATAATATATTAACTCTTTTAAAATCGAGAAAATTATAATAAATAATTTTTATTTAATAAACCCTGATACACAAGGTACAATAAATTAAATTTTCTTTTTAAATATTTATTTTTCAAATTATTTCAATTTTCTTTCACAATACTATTTAACTATAATTAAAATTATTTTTTCTTTATAAAATACTTAAACAAATCCTATAATAATTATTTTTAATAATTTATAATATAAAAAAAAATAATTAATAAATAAAACATAAAAAAAAAAATTAATTAATAAATAAAATATAATCAATTTATATTGATTTGCACAAAAATCTTTTCAATGTAAATGAAATGCTTTACTAAATAAGCTTTAAATTGCATTCTAGGTACACTTTCCAGTACATCTACTATGTTACGACTTATCTTACCTTAATAATAAGAGTGACGGGCGATGTGTGCATATTTTAGAGCTAAAATCAAATTATTAATCTATATAATTTTACTATCAAATCCACTTTCAATAAATTTTTCAAATTTATATCCATTTAAATAATTTTATTGTAACCCATCAATACTTAAATATAAGCTACACCTTGATCTGATATATTTTCTTATTAAAAATCTTGAAAATTAACTTTCTTATAAAATATTCCAATAACGACGGTATATAAACTGAGTACAAACTTAAGTAAGGTCCATCGTGGATTATCGATTACAAGACAGGTTCCTCTGAATAGACTAAAATACCGCCAAATTTTTTAAGTTTCAAGAACATAACTATTACTACCTTAGCTTTCAAAAATACATTTTAAATAATAGGGTATCTAATCCTAGTTTATTAATAAAATTTACAAGCTTTAATTATTTTATTTAAAATTATTATAAATTTAAAATTTCACCTAATAAATTTATTTTTATTTAATAAATAATCAATTTAACTCAAACTAAAAAAATTTATTTGTATTATTCGTATAACCGCGGCTGCTGGCACAAATTTAGCCAATACTCTTCAATATTACTATTTCTAAGTTTCCTTAATTAATAATATTAATTACTGCGATTAATAAAAAAATTACTTACTATTAAAATAAATAAAAATTCTCACAAAAATTTACATATAAATTAAACTGATAACAAATTTTAAAGCCAAAATAAAACTTTATACATTAAAAATAAATTTTAAAATAAATAATTTTATTTATAATATTAATCTAAATAAATTTACTTAGTATAAACAATTTATAATTAATTTTCTAATGCAAAAAAAAACATGAAAACTCTATT